TACGTTGCATTTGCGGGTAAAAGAGTAATTGAACAAACATTGAATAAGACAGTACCCGGGGTTGCACAAGCGGCTGAATATTTATTCCATAAGGGCTTATTCGATCCAATCGTACCACGTAATCCTTTAAAAGGCGTTCTGCGTGAGTTATTTCAGCTCCATGCTTTCTTTCCTTTGAATCGAAAAATGAAATCAAAAATGAAATCAAGGAGAGCCCTATATCCTTAATTTGATTCTTAATTTCATATTTAATAAATTATTTCATTTAATTTCATTTAAAAAATGAAAAATTGGATTATTTGTTATGTGCTAACCAAGTAGTTATTTAGTTTGTAGGAAGCAAAGTCAAAATTCCAAGAATGGATTTTTCTTTGGTAACATAGGATTAAATTGGAAAAAGAATCATGAGCCCTGATTCCTAATCAGGAAATCTCTATCAAACAAAATAAAAAGAGCGAATTCTATCTCTTTCTTCCGTGAAATTGGGCAAGGGGGTCCTACATCTTTCTATATCCCTCAAGAATGCCCAGTTTGACTAAGAATCCCTTTTGTCGGATCGTATTATAACGAATTTTTCGCGAAGGGAAAAACTAAAAAAAAAATGAAAAATAATAAAAAAAGAACATAATAAAAAAACGTGAATTATCATACATATATTGCATGTAGAAAGATGAATAAGCCTATTTATTTACTTCTTTTTTTTTATTTACATATTTACACTTTTGATTTACATTAATTATATTATATATACGTACTTAGTATATTCTAGTCTATTATATACTTTATAGACTTATAATATTTTCTTTTTCTTTCTTTAATATATATTAAAGAAAATATTAGTATATAGACTCTTATATTATAGATTCCTTATTATATCTTAGTATATATACATAATATACTCTTACATTATATAATATACCCTTTGATTAGTGTATATACTCACTTAGGTATACTTAGTATAATAGTATAATTATATATGAATTATAAGATATCTTTATAACAGGTTAAAAGATTAATATAACAATAAATAACAGGTACAAATATTAAATCGAGGTACCCATTCTATGACAACTCTCAACAACCTACCCTCTATTTTTGTGCCTTTAGTGGGCTTAGTTTTTCCGGCAATTGCAATGGTTTCTTTATCTCTTCATGTTCAAAAAAACAAAATTTTTTAAATAAGATGGGCAAAATCTTATCTATTTTTTTTTCAAGACTTACGTGGATCATAGCACGGATATCTATTTAGTAGAATATGGTATAACGTGTGGCTTCTTCCGAGCATAAGCTCGTATGCATGTGTAAACATGATATATGAGTAACTGAATTAGAGCTATTTTCAAATGGATTGGTATCGGGATGAATTTCTTAAATGTAAAGTCAATATATGTATGTGGATATCTATAAGAAATCATATGAAAGGGATGTTCTTATTTTAGTTTAGATCTAGGCAATTCGATGAATTACTCTACTCCTAAAGGTTCACATCATAACAGTGCTGGTTGATGAGGGTTACTTCGGAAACAAAAAAAATGAAAGTCAATTTTTTTTGGTTATTCCCAAATTCCAATAAAATGCAACTAGATCTAGTATAGTATGAGTTGGCGATCAGACCGTATATGGATAGAACTTATAGCGGGGTCTCGAAAAACGAGTAATTTCTGCTGGGCCTTTATCCTTTTTTTAGGTTCATTAGGATTTTTATTGGTTGGAACTTCCAGTTATTTTGGTAGGACTGTTATATCTTTAGTTCCCTCTCAGCAAATCATTTTTTTTCCACAAGGGATCGTGATGTCTTTCTACGGAATCGCAGGTCTTTTTATTAGTTCCTATTTGTGGTGCACAATTTCGTGGAATGTAGGTAGTGGTTATGATCGATTCGACATAAAAGAAGGAATAGTGTGTATTTTTCGTTGGGGATTTCCTGGAAAAAATCGTCGCATCTTCCTCCGATTCCTTATGAAAGACATTCAGTCCATCAGAATAGAAGTTAAAGAGGGTATTTATGCTCGTCGTGCCCTTTATATGGAAATCAGAGGCCAGGGGTCCATTCCCTTGACTCGTACTGATGAGAATTTGACTCTACGAGAAATTGAGCAAAAAGCTGCCGAATTGGCCTATTTCTTGCGTGTACCAATTGAAGTATTTTGAAACAAGAACTGAAGAATGACTGCTTTCTTATTCTTAAACTTTAAACTGAAGAATGCCCGCTTTTTTAGCTAGAGGGAAAAAACGAAAACTCAAGAATTCTCTTTTTTCGATAGCATAACTTAACTGAAGTTTCTTCAGAACGCTCATTCGAGCTAAACGCAAACGAACACGGAACAATCATAAAACGAAATTTTTTTTTTTTTTTTTCGAATTTGAAGTGGACTCTTTCTTATTGTATTTCGGTATTGTTTTTCTGTATTCTTTCTAAATTCATAACCACTTTACTGAATCACAAATAAAAAATAGGGAATAGATTCATGGGCTCTATAACTTTTAATGTAATAGATTTTAATGTAATAGAACCGATGTTTGATAGAAATAGAAACTAGAAAGAAATAGAAAATAGAAATAGTAGTATATAGTAGTATCGAGTCGACAAATGAGGTGAGTTCATTTAAAAATTCCCAGACGAAAAAATGGCAAAAAAGAAAGCATCCACTTCCCTTATATACCTTTCATTTATAGTATTTTTGCCTTGGTGGATCTCTCTCTCATTTAATAAAAGTCTGGAATCTTGGGTTACTAATTGGTGGCATACTAGACACTCCGAAATTTTTTTGAATGATATTCAAGAAAAAAGTATTCTAAAAAAATTCATAGAATTAGAAGAACTCTCGCTCTTGGACGAAATGATAAAGGAATACCCGGAAACACATTTACCAAAGCCTCACCGCGGAATCTACAAAGAAACGATCCAATTGATCAAGATGCACAATGAGAATCGTATGAATACGGTTTTTCATTTCTCGACAAATATAATATCTTTCGTTATTCTAAGTGGTTATTCTATTCTAGGTAATGAAGAACTTGTTATTCTTAACTCTTGGGTTCAAGAATTCCTATATAACTTAAGCGACACAATAAAAGCTTTTTCTATTCTTTTATTAACTGATTTATGTATAGGATTCCATTCGCCACGCGGTTGGGAACTAATGATTGGCTCTGTCTACAAAGATTTTGGATTTGCTCATAATGATCAAATTATATCAGGTCTTGTTTCTACGTTTCCAGTCATCTTAGATACAATTTTAAAATATTGGATCTTTCGCTATTTAAATCGTGTATCTCCGTCACTTGTAGTCATTTATCATTCAATGAATGACTGAAAAATGATAGACGGATTCAATTATAATGTTTGTTACTTTGTACATAAGCAACTTATTCAAAACTGTACTTATTCTTTCTACCCATATAGGGGCTTCCTTCAATGTTCCAGTAAAATTATTTCAGTAAATAGCAGAATCATAGATAGGGAACTATAAACTATACTAGCGACTTATCTAATTTTATTGTAGAAATTTTCGGGATCAATGATTGGACCATGCAAACTAGAAATAACTTTTCTTGGATAAAGGAAGAGATTACTCGATCTATTTCCGTCTCGCTCATGATATATATAATAACCGGGGCACCCATTTCAAATGCATATCCCATTTTTGCGCAGCAGGGTTATGAAAATCCACGAGAAGCGACCGGCCGTATTGTATGTGCCAATTGCCATTTAGCCAATAAGCCCGTGGATATCGAGGTTCCACAAGCGGTACTTCCTGATACTGTATTTGAAGCAGTTGTTCGAATTCCTTATGATCTGCAACTGAAACAAGTTCTTGCTAATGGTAAAAAAGGAGCGTTGAACGTAGGGGCGGTTCTTATTTTACCTGAGGGGTTTGAATTAGCCCCTCCCGATCGTATTTCGCCCGAGATTAAAGAAAAGATAGGCAATCTATCTTTTCAGAGCTATCGTCCCACTAAAAAAAATATTCTTGTGATAGGTCCTGTTCCTGGTCAGAAATATAGTGAAATCACCTTTCCTATTCTTTCTCCGGACCCCGCTACTAAGAAAGATGTGCACTTCTTAAAATATCCCATATACGTAGGCGGCAACAGGGGACGGGGTCAGATTTATCCCGACGGAAGCAAGAGTAACAATAATGTTTATAACGCTACAGCGTCGGGTATAGTAAGCAAAATCATACGAAAAGAAAAAGGGGGATACGAAATTACCATAGTGGATGCATCGGATGGACGTCAAGCGGTTGATATTATCCCTCCAGGACCAGAACTTCTTGTTTCAGAGGGAGAATCTATCAAACTTGATCAACCAGTAACGAGCAATCCTAATGTGGGTGGATTTGGTCAGGGGGATGCGGAAATAGTACTTCAAGATCCATTACGTGTCCAAGGACTTTTGCTCTTCTTGGCATCTGTTATTTTGGCACAAATATTTTTGGTTCTTAAAAAGAAACAGTTTGAGAAGGTTCAATTGTCCGAAATGAATTTCTAGATACGCAGATTTATCAACACCAAGCTCTAAAAAGAAGCCAATTTTTGTTGGCTATTATTATAAAGCCTCTTTTTTTTTTCTACCCGCGTTCGGGAATTGAATTACTTGTACCGCACTCCTAGTATGTATACTGTGAAGAAGACTATTTGAGTTTACTCCCCTCTTCTTTATTTCTTTGTTTTTTCAATCCAAATGGAAGCGGTATGATTATGTCAATATTGTCAGATTTCAATGTCATAGAATGAATCAATATTTTTCTATTCGATTGGATACTAACAATTAATAGATAAATAAGCGTAGAATAGAAACCAAAGTATAAAAGAAATGAGAGGACCAAAAGATTCCAGGAGGGATTATTCGTCTTCCTAGTCTTTGACACAAGCAAAGGGCTGGGGACAATTCCTTTTCTTGTGTCGAAATATTACTATTATAATAATTTTTTTTGATCTCATTCGTCATCCTATTCGTAGTTTAAATTTTTTTCTAGGTTTATCATAACCTTTTT